GGTTTCATATATGGAATTCATATAGAATCTTTGAAAAAGACTTTTTTCCATAAGAAAAAAGAACTTACTATCTTTGGGATCTGATGCTACACCGCTGCTCACTACCTTAGTGGATCGACTCTATTACATAAGTTGATTCCTAACTTTTGTCCCATATCATGACATAAGTAAGCAGTTCTTAACTGTATCGACTCAATAGCTCGCTAATTGATCTTTACGGTGCTTTCTCTATCAATTTGATCCTTTATCCATAGAATATAGTATATAGGCTGCACTCATTTTTTTTTTCTTCCTATTTTGGTTCTCGTGAAGTCTCTTTCCTTGCTACAGCTGATAAAAATCGTTGCTTTGGACGATGCATTATGTAGAAAGCCTATTTTTTTTCTAGTATTTACTAGCCAATTTGATCTTTGCTTTTTTTCCTTATTTCTATAGTGGAGATAGTCGCACGTAATGACAGATCACGGCCATATTATTAAAAGCTTGTGGTAAGAATGGGTTTCGTTCTAGTGCCCGGAAATAATATTCCAAAGCCTTTGTATGCTCTCCGTTGCTTGTGTGTATAAGGCCTATGTTATAGAGTATATAACTTCGATCATAGGGATCAATTTCTGGTCGCGTAGCTTCATAATAATTCTGTAAAGCTTCCGCATAATTTCCTTCGGATTGAGCCAACATCCGTTACGGTCGTTCATTCTATTCAAAAAATCTCCGTTCCAGAACCGTACATGAGATTTTCATCTCATACGGCTCCTCCCTTCTGCGCATAGTACTAAGGGGAATAATCCATAGAATAAAAATTGAACTATTCTCATCTCATTATGAACTGAAAGGAACTAGTATTTTTACAAGAAATCTCTAGCCAGCCTTCCCGCAAGAGGTTTTTTCTTACCACCAATCATATTAGTGTTAGATATAAATGGTAACTCCAACAATTTCTTTGTTCTCAACGCCTTCTATTTCCAGGAATTAGTCACTTCAACGATCTTTGATGGTTATACGGGTATCCAAAGTACAAACGAGATGGATGTTTGTTGTCCCAACCATTCTTGTTAGTCCCGATACCGATAAGGAAAAGGGGAATTTATAACAAAGTTTTTGTGTTGTTGATTCCTAGGTGTAGTGCTTTTTCCCTTATGCCGCCTATTGGTACTAATGTAGTGTAGGATTGACCCGCAATACAGAACCCATAGGTGTAACCTTTCGCTCAATACTCAAATCAACAATTGAAACATCTGAGGCTGCATCAATCGAGGATACACGATAGAAGGAATTGTTCTATCTCCAAACTTCACCTTCACCGAGCGTAGGTTTATTTCAAGAATTTCGTTCTTTCTATACCGAACCGCGTCTCTTTCTCGTAAGACTGAGGTGAGGGCTAAAAAAAAACAAGAAAAAAGAATCAAATCGCACCATCTCTGTAATAGGTAAATGCCTTTTTTTCTCCTGAAGTTGTCGGAATTATTCGTAATAAGATATTGGCTACAATTGAAGAGGTCTTATCAATAAAATTTCCATTTATACGAGATCTAGGCATAATTAGCAATCCATTCTAGAATTCTTTTCATTACCCCTCGGGGAAAATGATCCCACAAACAAAGCAAAGGAATTATACAGTACGAAATAACATAAAAACAGACTAATTTTATTCTAATAAATAGATATGGGCTTTCCGCTTAAATTGTCCCCTTTTATTTGGGAAAGATATGAGATATTGGAATCAGATTGATTTCATTCCCATTTTTGTAGTATACCAATGAGCGGAACTATTACTATTTCATCTAAGTTAAATAACCAAGGACTTTATTTTACTACGGATTCTGATAACTCGAGAAGTTTTGATTTGATTATGATCCAAAGAGAAAAAAGAATGGAATAATCATTCCATGAAAAAATAGAGTAGAGTAACCATACCTTCTGTTTGCATAACGTGTATACACCACGCCATACAATCGAAATATCAAAATCCATGGGACGATTCATGAATTTGGAATAGATCCGTGGGGTAGCTGATGAATGAGAGAAGTTTTTGTCGAGAAATATTAAATGGGAAAGGAATTCTTCCTATGGAACTAGTGATCGGTCGTACCTGTACTGCAGTAATATGAATAACTCGCTATTCACTCAGTTTCTGGCCAATAATAAGATTATGTAGGAGAGATGGCCGAGTGGTTCAAGGCGTAGCATTGGAACTGCTATGTAGGCTTTTGTTTACCGAGGGTTCGAATCCCTCTCTTTCCGTTTCTGTTAATTCACCAACGTTATCGACCACAATGTATCAAATCAAATAACAATAGAAACCATTATTCCAGCAATAAGACCCTTATTTGATAGAAATTCTCTATTCCTAATTACTGTGGTTATAAAATAGGAAAGAGCAAAAAAGAAAAAAAATCTTACTGTTGATCCATTTGTGATAGGTGAAAAAATGCGGATGGATTAAGGCCCTTAGATCTATTTAGTTCGGCGAAAGGGGGACAAAATTCTATGAACCTTTCTT